ATCAACTCCAGTAGAGTTCTTAAGTGGAATTTCTTTTGTGGCGAATAATTAACAATTAGTTAGTTTATCCGAATCAAAATAAAAGAAAATCCGAAGAATGGATTTTTCTTTGGTGACATAAGATTTCATTGTACAAGGAAGCATGCAGATAATTCTTTTTTTTTTTTTGCCGATATGACGTATTAGTAATCAGTAAACCTCTCTCAACAAAACAACATAAAATAAGTATTCGTCCTTAGAATCAATTGTAATTGGGGGCAGGCCAAATAAAACGAATTTCTTGTTCTCCTCTTGCGTATGTATATATCATTCAAATAGAGAAAATAGAAAATCTTGCATCTTTCTATATCTACTAACAAGGACCTTTTTCCTAGGAATCCCTGCTGTTGGATCGGATTCGTTAGAATCCTTGGGGAATTTGAATAATTTCTTTTTTAATATCGAATTTCTTTTTGTAATACAAAAAGAAATTCGATATTAAAAAAGAAATCCGAAGCTAAGAACAACAGAAGAAGAAAAATAAGTAATAATAATAACGAAAATGGGCTATCATACATTTATTTCATGTAGAAAAATGACTAGGTCCGTTCTACATTCCTTGCGCTTAGTATATATACTTATTTAGTATACTTAGTATACTTATATACAACTAGATAAGTATACTTTATATACATTTATATACGAATACGAATCCTATAATAATTAGAATATTCATTTTCATTATTATAGGATTTCTTTATACCAGTAACAGGTACAAATATTAAATCGAGGTACCCTTTCTATGACAATTCTCAACAGCTTTCCCTCCATTTTAGTGCCTTTAGTGGGCCTAGTATTTCCGGCAATGGCGATGGCTTCTTTATTTCTTTATCTTGAAAAAAATAAGATTTTTTAAATCCGATCGGATCAAGGTCAACTCTCATCTAGTTTTTTTTTTCAAGACTTAGCGATGACGGATAGCCATTTAGTAGAATAGTGTATAAGACTAAGAAGTGGCTTTCTCCGAGCATAAACGGAAAAGCTCTTATGCATGTGTAAACATGATATATAGGTAAATTTATTCTATTTATTGTCAACAATAGGTTGTGATCTGAACTCATGTCTGCAATGAAAGTCAATGTATCTATATGTATGTACCGATCTATAGGGAATCATATGAAGGGGATGTTCTGATTTTATTAGATCTAACCAATTCGATGACTTACTGCTAAGAGTTCACATCAAAATAGTACTAGTTGATGAGAGTTACTTCAGAAACAACAAAAGTAAACTCAAATTTATTTTCTTTTGGTTATTTCCCCAATTCCAATAAAATTCAACTGGAGCTAGTATGTATGAGTTGGCGATCAGAATATATATGGATAGAATTTATAGCAGGCTCTCGCAAAACAAGCAATTTCTGCTGGGCCCTTATCCTTTTTTTAGGTTCATTAGGATTTTTAGTGGTTGGAATTTCTAGTTATCTAGATAGGAATTTGCTATCTTTATTTCCGTCTCAGCAAATAAAATTTTTTCCACAAGGAATCGTGATGTCTTTCTACGGGATCGCGGGTCTCTTTATTAGTTCCTATTTGTGGTGCACAATTACATGGAATGTAGGTAGCGGTTATGATCGATTTGATACAAAAGAGGGAATAGTGTGTATTTTTCGTTGGGGATTTCCTGGAAAAAATCGCCGCATCTTTCTACGATTCCTTGTGAAAGATATTCAGTCCATCAGAATAGAAGTTAAAGAGGGGATTTATGCTCGTCGTGTCCTTTATATAGAAAGCCGAGGCTTGGGGGCCATTCCCTTGAATCGTACTGATGAGAATTTGACTCTACGAGAAATTGAGCAAAAGGCTGCGGAATTGGCCTATTTCTTGCGTGTACCAATTGAGGGTTTTTGAAAAATTAACTGAAGAATAAGAATAAAAACTTTCTCGGCAGGAGGAACCCCTCAAGACTCTTTTTTTTTTCGAAATATGCGAGAGTTTCATTTTTGCATTTTTAATAGAAAAAAAAAAAAGGTCTTTCATTTCGAAATGCAAATAATATTAATATTCATTATTTGAATTTGAATCTTTCGGGCATTCATCGAAAGGGGGTAATCGCTTCGAATATTTGATCAATTGGGATATCTGGAAACAATATTGTTTTGTTTTTTATTATTTCTTGATTCAAATTCGAATTGGAATGAAGAATTCGAAGTGGATTCTTCTTCGATTTCTGTAGTTTTTCTACACTAGGTTCAAGAACTAACCGCCGAATCACAACTAAAAAAAACGAGACTCAATTTCTAGGTGCAATACCTTGTAATAGAACTCATGCTTGATAGAAATATTAGATCGCATAGAATCAACGAATGAGGTGTGTTCATTAACAATTCACAGATGAAAAAATGACAAAAAAAAAAACGAACGCATCCATTCCCCTTAGATATCTTTCATCTATAATATTTGTAGTATTTTTGCCCTGGTGGATCTCTCTCTCATTTAATAAAAATCGGGAATCCTGGGTTACTAATTGGTGGAATACTAGTCAACCCGAAACCCTTTTGAATGATATTCAAGAAAAAGCTATTCTAGAAAAATTCATAGAATTAGAGGAATTATTCTTCTTGGACGAAATGATAAAGGAATTTACGGAAAGACGTCTAGAAAAGCTTCGTATAGGGCTCCCGAAAGAAACAATTCAATTAATCAAGATGCACGATGAGGATCATACCCATATGATTTTTCACTTCTCGACAAATACAATCTGCTTCATTAGTCTAAGCGGTTATTCGATTCTGTGTAATGAAGAACTTTTTATTCTTAACTCTTGGTTTCAAGAATTCCTATATAATTTAAGCGACACAATAAAAGCCTTTTCGATTCTTTTCGTAACTGATTTATGTATCGGATTCCATTCGCCCCGCGGTTGGGAACTACTGCTTGACTATGCCTACAACGATTTTGGATTTGCTCATAATGATATTATTCTATCTGTTCTTGTTTCCACTTTTCCAGTCATTCTAGATACGTTTTTTAAATATTGGCTTTTTTCTTATTTAAATCGTGTATCTCCGTCACTTGTAGTGATTTATCATTCAATGACTGAGTGAAAAGCGATTCAATGATCCAATTAGAATATTTTGGATTTTTTACATAAGCAAAGCATTCAAAGCCGTACTTCCCTTACTTTTCTACCCATCCAGAGGATCCGATCCCTCCCAGATTCCAGGAATCCTATATTCCAGTAAAATTTTTTCAGTAAATAGCAGAATCGCGGATAGGGAACTGTATTAGTGATCTACCTAATTTTATTGTAGAAATTTTCGGGATCAACGATTGGACCATGCAAATTCGAAATATTTTTTCTTCGTTAAAGGGAGAGATTACTCGATTCATTTCCGTATCCCTCATGATATGTATAATAACTCAGGCATCAATTTCAAATGCATATCCCGTTTTTGCGCAGCAGGGTTTTGAAAATCCACGAGAGGCAACTGGTCGCATTGTATGCGCCAATTGTCATTTAGCTAATAAGCCCGTGGATATTGAGGTTCCACAGGCGGTACTCCCTGATACTGTATTTGAAGCAGTTGTTAGAATTCCGTATGATATGCAACTGAAACAAGTTCTTGCTAATGGTAAAAAAGGGTCTTTGAATGTGGGGGCCGTTCTTATTTTACCAGAGGGGTTTGAATTAGCCCCCTCCGACCGTATTTCGCCCGAGATGAAAGAAAAGATAGGAAAGCTGTCTTTTCAGACCTACCGACCCACTAAAAAAAATATTCTTGTGATAGGGCCAGTTCCTGGTCCGAAATATAGTGAAATAACTTTTCCTATTCTTTCCCCGAACCCCGCAACTAATAAAGAGGCTCACTTCTTAAAATATCCAATATACGTAGGCGGGAACAGGGGGAGGGGTCAGATTTATCCCGACGGGAACAAAAGTAACAATACGGTTTATAATGCTACAGCTGCGGGTATAGTAAGCAAAATCATACGAAAAGAAAAAGGGGGATACGAAATAACCATAACGGATGCAGCGAATGGGCGTGAAGTGCTTGATATTATCCCTCCAGGACCAGAACTTCGTGTTTCAGAGGGCCAATCTATCAAACTTGATCAACCATTAACAAGTAATCCTAATGTAGGTGGGTTTGGTCAGGCCGATGCAGAAATAGTACTTCAGGATCCATTACGTGTCCAAGGCCTTTTGCTCTTTTTGGCATCTGTTGTTTTGGCACAAATCTTTTTGGTTCTTAAAAAGAAACAGTTTGAGAAGGTCCAATTGTCCGAAATGAATTTTTAGATCCGCGGATTTATCATTTATCAACATCAAGTTGGTAAAAAGAACAAAATTCTTCTTGGCAATTATGTTATGTAGAAGCAAAAAACTTACGAAAAGTCTTTTGCTTATTTATATTCTTTTTCTACCGGATGTCGGGAAGTTCTTGTACTGCACTCCTAAATCATAGTATATATATTGTGAAGAAGGCTATTTTACTTTCACCCTTCTTTGTTTTTCCAATACAAATTGGAGGATTTCACTATTATCAGATTTAAATATCATAGAATGTGTCAATAGTTTTGATTCTATTAGAATAGAATCAAATTCGACTAGAACTAGATACTAAACATAAGATAAGAAAGTGGGGAATATCGAATATAGAGAAAGTAGGGATAAATGAGGGGAACAAGGAATTTTAAAGGGGATTATTCGTCGTACTAGTCTTCGGCACCCGAAAGGGATGTGGGAAATTCCTTTTCGGGTGTCGAAATAATAATGGTTCTTAATTCTATTCATCAAACATTCCTATTCGTAGTTTATAAATTTTCCAGGTTTATCAGAACTCTTTTTGGATTTCTATATTTCTATTAAGTAGTGGTAAAACAAAAAAAAAAAGAAAGAGAAGTCATTGAGCAAATGAAATTTCTTCCATGAACCTAGAAAACTACAAATGAAATTTCTTCCATGAACCTAGAAAACTACAAATGAAACTTCTTCCATGAACCTAGAAAACTATTTGA